GGGGAAGAGTGGATAGTAGATCATCAAATTCGCTCGAGGAAAGCGAAACGTATAGTTCTTTTTACGCGGGGTCCGGAGGAAGCAGAGAATGCCGACCCTAGTATCAAAACTATGACGAAGCCTGATGAAATAGAAGAAGTGGATATGATAGATTATCCCTATGAAGCGGATTTTCGTCGAGACATAATCACAGGTTCTATGCGTGTTCAAAGACGTAAAACCCTTACGGGGAAAATGTTTCCCTTATATCCGTATTCCCCACTTTTTTTCGACAGGGTAGGATTTTCTTGGGATGTTCTTTTCGAACCATTCATATTATCAGTAATTGAGATTTACGACCTAATACAAGACATTTTTAGAAAGGGTATAAAAGGAAGCGTAGCAAAAAGAATAAAGAGGTTGAAAAAAAAAAAAAAAATGTACATGGAGGAAAACAAAAGCTACGAAGAAATTCAAAAAGAAGTCAATGAAATGGAAAAGGGGCGGGACGGGCAGACGGAAATGGAACGAATAGAAAGGACACGAGAAAGAATATCAGACCTCTATGATATCCTTATTTATGCTCATGGAATAAGAGCTTTGATTTTACTAATTCAGTCGAGGCTTAGACAATCTATTGTATTACCTTCGTTGATACTAGCTAAAAATATTGTCCGTTTCTTATTACGCCAAGAGTCCGAGTGGGAGCAGGATATAGGGGAGATGAATAAAGAAGTGTATGTTATATGCACCTATAATGGTATGCCAGTACTAGAACCAGGAAGAAACGGAATTTTTCCCCAAAACTGGGCCACAGAGGGTATACAAATAATGATACAATTTCCTTTCCGTCTGAAACCTTGGCACCGATCTAAGATACGACCTTCTCATAGGGATCAAAATGCAAAGCAGGAAAGTCCTGCTGCTTTTTTAACGATTTGGGGACTGGAAACTGACCGTCCTTTTGGTTCTCCTCTCGTAGGACTTGGTATTTTGTTTAGTTATTATTTTGGACCCCCTTTGAAAAAACTCCAAAAAGCAATTAGAAAATGGAGTTTTCGAGTTCTAAAAAGTTTCAAAGAAAGAACCCAATTTTTGTTTCTAAAGGTCCCAAAAGAACAAAAAAAATGGAGAGAGGATTCGAGTGAAATAAAAAAAGATTCTATAATAAATAATCAGATTATTCATGAATCATCCATTCAAACCCGATCTATGGATTGGACAAATTATTCACTGACAGAAATCAAAATGAAAGATCTGACTGATAGAACAAGCACAATCAGAAATCAAATAGAAAGAATTACAAAAGACAAGACAAATGGATTTCGAACTCTAAAGATAAATATGAGTCCTAACAAAACAAGTTATGGTGCTCAAAAATTAGCATCACTAAAAAATCTTTTTCAGATATTCAAAAGAAGAAATGATCGATTAATCCGTAAATCACATTATTTTTTAAAATGGATCGTGGAAAGGATATACACGGATATCCTTCTAGAGAGCTTTCCATATATCATTAATCGTCTTACTAATAGTCTTTATAGGCCCATGATCATTATCAAACTTTTTCGTAAATTCAAAAAAAAATATATTTTTGATACAAAAGAGAAAAAGATAATTGAGCGTCTTTCAACTATACAAAAAAAACTTTCACCTTCGCGTATTCGTCATAAGATTCAGACGAAGTCGGGGGTTTCTTTTAAATTATCCCTCGTGTCACAGGCCTATGTATTTTACAAATTATCACAAACCCAGGTTATTAACTTGTATAAGTTAAGATCTGTCCTTCAATATGACGGAGCATCTTTATTTCTTAAGAATGAAATAAAAGATTCTTTTCGAAGACAAGGAATAATTTCTTACGAATTAAAGCATAATAAACTTCAGAATTCTGGAAGGAATCAATGGAAAAATTGGTTAAAGAGTCATTATCCATACGATTTCTCTGAGCAAAAATGGTCTAAATTAGTACCGCAAAAATGGCGAAATAGAGTCAATCAACATTGTAGGGTTGAAAATCAAAATTTAATCAAACGGGATTCATCTGAAAGAGAGGAAAAGGTTTCGTTATTGCTAAATAAAAATGATCATTTTCAAAAAATGTATAGATATGATCTTTTAGCATATCAATCGATTTATTATGAAGATAAGAAGGACTCATATAATTACAACATACATAAACCGAAATTTGTTGATATGGGGGCGAGTATCCCTATTACTCATTTTATAAGAAAAGATTTTTTTATGTATATAAAAAATCCAGATAGAAAATATTTGGATACGAAAGGTCTTTTTTATCTCAAAATGAATAAAGATAAAGAAATCAACCCATCCAATCAAAAAAAGAAAAGAAACCCCTTTGATTGGATGGGAATGAATGAAGAAAGACTAAATCGTCCTGTATCGAAGCCGATACCTTGGTTCTTCCCACAATTTGAGTTATTTTTTAATGTATATAAAATGAAACCGGGGTTTATACCAATCCATTCACTTCTTTTTCATTTGAATGAAGATGTTAGTC